CTATATAAGATATATAATAATTTATATAAGAAATTTATATAATAAATAAAGTAAAGAAGGTTTTTTTTTAAACATTCTTTTTTGTGTAATGTAAGATAATAAGTATCTTTTTTTCAATTAGGAGAGATGGCTGAGTGGATTAAAGCGTCGGATTGCTAATCCGTTGTACGAGTTATTCGTACCGAGGGTTCGAATCCCTCTCTTTCCGTTTCCGTCGATGGCTTGGTATCTTTCAAATTCGAATTTAGCGAACCTTTTTGCTTTTTTTTTTTATTTTATATAAAAATAGTTAAAGATGTGTAATTGTAGTAGAGAAAATCCTAAGAACTTTTCTAAGAATAGAATAAAGCAAGGAAAACCTTCTTTTTTTTTTATTCTTCACGTCCAGGATTACGTCCTGGATCATTAGATAGGAATCCGAAGATGAAGAGAGAAACAAAGAATATCACTACGGTGTAAACAAAGAGTTTGAGAGTAAGCATTACACAATCTCCAAATCTGTTTTTGTCGGAAAAAGAGAATAGATTCTCTATTTTTATACTACATATCCTATTTTGACACCAAGAAATGAAGCGGTTTTAGAATTTCTAGAAATAGAAAAGAGTTTTCAGAAATTCACACAATTAGAATTCGATATTGTGGTGGACTCTACTAGGGTGTTTCAGTGAAAAAAAGTCAGAATCGGGAAATGGGGGGATCAAAATGGATCGTGGCTACTCAAGAATTTCACCGTTTGAATTGAGGGTTCATTTATATTGTAAGACTCATCTGATCTTCTCAATTGGTAGAATTTTTTTTCGCGAACTCGAATAAATCATGAATTTTTCTAGAACTGTATTAAAGATCTCATCGAAAACTTACAGCAGCTTGCCAAACAAAGGCTAAGAGAAAAAAGAGAAGAGGTATTACTGGCATAAAATCTACAATTGGATTCAAAAAAGCGTAGGCCTCGGGCAATTTTGCGAATAAAAAACTACTCGAATAAAGGGAAGAATTAAGACAGATATAAATCAAACTAAAGATATTAAGCATAACAAACATTTTGTTCTTGGAGATAATTGTATTTTGATTGAGTTATTAATATGTTATTGATATAAGGTAAAAATGAAGAAAAGAAAGTAAGTTAGACAAAAAAAATACTTCTTTGAACCGAACCAATCAAAACTAAAATCCTTCCATTCTCACAAGAGAATAGAAGAAATCATACTTTCATACAATATCTTAATTGAATTCTATGTAATGATCAATAAATTTAGTTTAATTCGACATCTACATGTGTCAAAATCCTAAGACTCAAACAAGAATCGAATTTATTCCATAGAGATTTGCACTGGAATTGACGAACAACTAATACCAATATTAGTGTTTATTATTATTGAATAGAAATTGAAATGGGGCGTGGCCAAGTGGTAAGGCAACGGGTTTTGGTCCCGCTATTCGGAGGTTCGAATCCTTCCGTCCCAGAGTGGACTCTAATATATATCAGAATGAAAATTACCTTTTTTTTTGTTTTTGAGCATCTATTTAAGAGTATAATTTTTGTTTTGATAAAATGTACTTCTAATTTTGAAAAATTTTTCTCTGAATCAGATCTTTTTTCACAAATTGAATCGAGTTCAAAGAATACGAAAACATAACTGAATCCATTTGTGATCCAGGTAAGATGGGAACATAGATCCTAATAGGTTGAAGGCTGATGGTCCTTTTAGCTTATGCCTCTCCCTTTCACTTTCTTATTTAAGTTAGTTGCTTAGAAAAGCCTTACGTGCCATATGTAGTTGAATTTTCAAGGATACATTGTAAATCGAAATGCGAAAGCCTCTATATTTCCTATCTTTTTTTAATTTTAATAAGACAGCCCAATTATTCTCCTTTCATTTCTCAATTCGAAACAAGAGGGTATTCTTGTTACTGATTGAATTCAATCAATGGGATTAAGTCTCTTAAGACTAGTTAATGACTTAATCTGGATCTTTTTGGCTTTGTATTTTATACAAAATAGTCTAGCATCCCGTAAAATAGGATCCTTTTTTATTTATGATTCATCATTCCCACTCTCAATGCATCCCCACGGAATGCATTGAGAGTGGGAATGAATTGAGAGTGGGAGTAGATAAGAGTTAGTGAGCGATGGAAGATATCAATTTGAATATCTATGTCTGTCCAAATCTCATTATCAAATAATCAAGTTCCATATCTAATGGATTTTCTTTGACCCTCATTTTTAGGTATTTGGTCTTTGGCTCTAATGAATAATTGTAAATCTATGTAATAACAATTGAGATGGGGGTGATTCATACATCTTATTTACTTTATTTTAATTTTCAATTTTAGGGAACGATTATTAAACCTTAAGCCCAAGCAAAAGAAACTACGCATAAATTGAGGAAATGCTTATATGCACGGATTGCTATCCTTCTATTTCAGTGATAGCGTTCTGTCGCTTTTTTTGAAAAAAAAAAATTTGTGAGCCCTTACCTTACTGTTAAATATTTAACATAGAATATCCATAATTACTTCCAATGAAAATTGTTCCGTCTAAGATGATAGATACGGAAATCCTCGATTTTTGTAATTCTGATTTTCGCTTTCAGGATGAAAGAATAATAACCTAAATATTCCCTTTCATTAGTCTTTTGTATCCAATCTACGAAAAAAATAAATTTTCTTTTCAATCTATTTATCCGTTTTAAATCAGTTCAGTTCAATCCGAATATGGATTTATCTCTTTTATCATGATCAAATACAAATCCTTAGTAAAACTTTATTCAAATGGTGATGTTGGATAGGAAATTTTTTCAATTAATTAAATAATTTGAATGTTTCTTAGGAGTCCTTGGTATTCCAAGAAGTATAAGATTGTTGAATTTATTCGATCGAATCAGTTGAAGATGCAACGCAGATTCAAAAAGAATTCTTTTTTTTTTTCGTGTTATTTAGAAATAAAAAAACGATTGCATTCATACAATAAAATAGAGGGTTAAATTGAATTCTTACTGAGTCTTTTTCTTCATAACTGAGGCTTAAATTACCTATTCGTTTCAGATAGAAGGAAAAAGTACTGTGTATCGACCGAAGCAATGACTATTCATGATTCCATAATTGAATCAATTACATACCGGTTCCAAACTAGAGAAATGTTATGGTAAAACTTCGTTTGAAACGATGTGGTAGAAAGCAACGTGCGACTTGAAGGACATGATCAGCTGTGGATTTTTTTCCATCCACCATTTTCTATTTTATATTATCTAGGAATGAATGGGCTCTTGCCTCGACATCCTTTGTTCTGTTATATTACAACCCTCGTTTTTTGTTGCGTTGTAATGTAAATAGTACATGATGGAGCTCGAGTAGAAAGTATTTATTCATTTCTCAGGGGCAAGGATCTAGGGTTAATACCAATCAATACGTTGGAACAAACTTCGTAAGTATATTTTTGATATAGAAATCGAAAGGATCCGATTCGAGCAATTTTTCAATCCAAAAGGAAAATCTTTTGGAATTGGTAAAACTCTTTCGATCAAAAGTGTATCATGCAGGAATCAATTGTTCGTATGATTCTTTGATAGAAAGAAATCACAAAAAGGGGTGTGTTGCTGCCATTTTTTAAAAACGATTAACGATCACCGAAGTAATGTCTAAACCCAATGATTCAAGGCAAAGATAAAGGATCCTGGAACAAGGAAATACCGTTTTCAATTGTCTCACCAATTATATCACAATGGAGACTCCAAAAAAGGATTCGAAGGGAGACAAAAACCAAAGGGGTTAGAGACCGCTCAAAAAATGAAATGCCTAAGTATTTTCTTTTAGGCTATTTGAAAGTTATCCAACTTGAGTTATGAGAGTACGAATGCTTTTTTTTTTTCTTCTTTTTTGAAAAAGAAGAAAAAAAAATCTCTGGAAATTGATTTGATGATTTTATAGATCTATTTGACATTCTAATTCGATACATAATAACTTCTAATCGTTTTTCTCGAGCCGTACGAGGAGAAAACTTCGTATACGTTTCTAGGGGGGGTATTGTTCATCTACATCTATCCCAATGAGCCGTTTATCGAATCGTTGCAATTGATGTTCGATCCCGAAGAGAAGGAAGAGATCTTCGGAAAGTGGGTTTTTATGATCCGATAAATAATCAAACCCATTTAAACGTTCCTGCTATTCTATATTTCCTTCACAAGGGCGCTCAACCTACAGGAACTGTTCATGATATTTCAAAGAAGGCGGGGGTTTTTACGCAACTTAGTCTTAATCAAACGAAATTCTATTAAGCAATAGACCCAAAAAAGAGGGTGTAGATGATTCCTATATAGTTTTGTAGAACTTTTTCTTTACTACTCCCCCCTTTTTGGGGTCTATTCATACCTATTTATTATTCCTATTTAATATTGATACTATAGAATATCATGTTCTATAACTATAAGGACGAAAATCGATTTTATTGCTAGAATTTTATTGATATAAGATGCATATAAAAAAAATCAAGTGTAATTGGATCTAGAAATAGAAATATAAAAAATTTACATTCTTCGCAACCAATCGGTTTTCGTTGTAAATCTATTAACAAAATAAGGGATTAAGCTTGTTTATTTTATTTATATTGCTTGATTGAATAACCCCGAGGGTTCTTCCTATTTTTTCCTTAATTTCTTCTTTCACCTACAACTCTTTTGGATCCATTTGTATTTGTATATGTAGTGCACATCTAGTACAAGTCCTTTTTCTTTTAGATTTTTTTCAAGTATTTATAAATTATTTCTATTTATCTAATTATTTATATATTAAATGAAATATATAGAATTTCATATTTAATTTTGATTCTCATTATTTGGATTTTCATAAATTTAATAAATTGACTCTTTCTTTGTGGTTTCGCCCTTTTTGTTTTCGACATTGGGATTGTATTTTTTCTATTCTTTTCTCACGATTCATTTTCAACATTCACAGTCATATTGACAACCGCGTATCGATCAAATATAATTTGATCGTAGATAAAT